GGAACGGAACCTGTTGTAAAAATAAATGAATAGTTTTCGGGAATGCTCGGGACGTTTTTTTTTATGTTTTAAGAAAAATTTTATTTACCGGATAGTTGTATATTTCAATTTGAATTAGGGATTCCGTGTACAAGGTTCTTAACTGCATATGCATCTGATCATATATGTATTACCATTTTAGATTACAATAAAAAAAGGAAGGAGATTTTTCAATGCGAGATCTAAAAACATATCTTTCCGTGGCACCGGTATTAAGTACTCTATGGTTCGGGTCTTTAGCAGGTCTATTGATAGAGATTAATCGTTTTTTCCCAGATGCGTTGACATTCCCCTTTTTTTGATTCTAGTTATTGATACGGTACCAAATAACGAAGATTCGAGATAAAATTAAATATTTGTGACTCATCCTTTGCCCCCTTTTTCTCTTTTTTCCTTTTAGAATAAAAGGGGGAAAGGTGTATTCAACAGCTTCGAGACTTGGGTTCAAGTTTGAATTAAATAAATAAATTATTATTATTAAATTCAAAAATAAACTAGGGATGGAGGTAGAATAAACAGGGTGGGGCCTAGATCTAGGACAAGACTCTTATACAAGGGGTACTTAAATGTAAATGAAATACTGTGATTTGCAATAAAGTTTAGAAATTTTTTTAGTATATTGATGATTGATTGCAGGGAAATTTTTCATAATTGGATTTCAAGTTAATAACTTCTATTTTTCCTTCCTTTCTTCTTCTTCGTTTCGGATCGAAAATAGAAGAGTTGAGTAAATCAAAAATCCAAAGGGGGTTCATGGCCAAGGGGAAAGATGTCCGAATAACGGTTATTTTGGAATGTACCGGTTGTGTTCGAAACGGTGTTAATAAGGTATCAGTATCAACGGGTATTTCCAGATATATTACTGAAAAGAATCGTCACAACACGCCTAATCGATTGGAATTGAGAAAATTCTGTCCATTTTGTTACAAACATACGATTCATGGGGAGATCAAGAAATAGATCGAATCGAGCACATGTATGTAACCCTTCCAAGGAAGGGTAAAAATGACATTCTATATATAACATAATTAAATATAAACAAACCAAATCCTATTTATTCTAATTCATTTTAGATCCGACCGAAATAGGATTTTCGGGATAAGGAATAAACTAAACAAACCATGGATAAATCCAAGCGACCTTTTCTTAAATCCAAGCGATCTTTTCGTAGGCGTTTGCCCCCGATTCAATCGGGGGATCGAATTGATTATAGAAACATGAGTTTAATTAGTCGATTTATTAGCGAACAAGGAAAAATATTATCTAGACGGGTGAATAGATTGACCTTGAAACAACAACGATTAATTACTATTGCTATAAAACAAGCTCGTATTTTATCTTTGTTACCTTTTCTTAATAATGAGAAACAGTTTGAAAGAACCGAGTCGACCACCAGAACTGCGGGTCTTCGAGCCAGAAATAAATAGGCTTACTCTTTCGTTACTTGAATAAAAAGTAAAATCCGAACTAAAACGCAGATTGATGTTTTGTTCGAAAAATATTTAATTATCGTGTTGTAAGAAAAAAAAGAATCGGGTAAGAATAAAGATTTTTTTTGAATGTGTTGATTCATTTTGACTTTACCCTCCCGGAGTTCATTCTCCGGGTAACTCCGTTTAAATTATTCTGGTGGATTCTTTACAATCTACTTCTTTTATGACCTCATTGGAAATCATATAAAGACAATTTTTATTTGATATAGCTATTTGTGCAAGTATTTTACGATTAAGAAGCACCTGTTTCTTATATAGGTCATGTATTAATCTACTGTAACTATAGGATACCCCTATTTCACGAATTACTGCGTTTATTCGAGTGATCCACAAACGTCGAAAATTTCTCTTTTGCTTATCCCTATCCCGATGAGACGAAACCAAAGCTCTTATTTTCTGTTGAGTAATTGTTCGAGTAAGTCTTGAATGAGCCCCTCGAAAGCTTGATGCAAATAAACGAATTTTTGTTCTACGTCTCCGAGCTATATTTCCCCGTCTAATTCTGGTCATTGAATAAATGAAACTTTGACGAATAACTAATAGATTTCCTTTCTTTCAGTTATTCTTTTTCCCCTTCCTAGTCTATTAATAACAAAGCTTTTTTCCAATGTGTAAACTAAAAATTCCAATGACTTTGGCTACTATAACCTTCCCAACCACTATTTTTATTTTTTCTAGACATTTCACTTCGAAATAAGAAATTTTATTTTACTAGGTATCAAAATATAATAAATAAAAAATATAAATGGATAAAGAAATAGTGGCTTCCTTCGTTTATATGGTTATTTCTTAAACGGTGAGGTTTTCTCTATACACCGGAGCCTTTACTTCATTTAATAAATGTTATTGGTAATTGGTAACTTGTATAGTTCACATTCTTTGGCTCTACCCATGAATTATCCAGTAATAGGTCTTTCACGATTAGATCTACTTACACAGTAACGGTATTTAATTATGAAAGTTGGCTGGGTAGCTAACCCTGTTAGTCCGTTCTTGCAAGAGGGGCCTAAGTTTTCTGTTTTTATTTTTAAGTAGGATTTTCTCCGCTTAATGGATAACCATTTGTTACCAATGTAGAATTGCTTCTCATCTTAAATTGAGGTGATTGGATTTGCACCAATGAAAACCATAAATTTCATACACAATAGAATGGATATATTTTTTTTATACTGAATTGAACGGACTTCTTTTTCTATTCTATCCTATTCCCCGGTACTGATCATTTCATTGATACTAGAAAAGGTTTTCTTTCTTTTATCTTTATCCCAGCTCATGATCTGAACGAGTCGCACATACACCCTAGTACATGTTCCTCGACGCTGAGGGCATCCCCGAAGTGCGGGGGATTTTGTGACATTTCTGATTGGCTGTCTTGTATTTCTAATAAGTTGTTTAATAGTTGGCATGTTGAATTATATCATATAAATAATGGGCTGGTTTAGATTGATCCTAACCTGATGATTTTGAATTACTTCTATTTAATTTTCTAGTAAATTCAGCAAAAATCTAAAATAGGAAATCGAGAATTTGCGCGAAAAAAAATCCGAGCTTTTTCACTCAACCACCGCTACAAGATCAACAATTCCATAAGCTTGGGCTTCTGTTGCTGACATAAAAACATCTCTTTCCATGTCTTCCGAGACAACCCATAAGGGTTTGTCCGTTCTTTGTACATAAACCCTTGTTAGGGTTTCACGCAGTTTTAGCAGCTCTTCCGCTTCCAGGATAAATTCTCCCGTTTGTGCCTCATAAAAAGAACTAGCAGGTTGATGAATCATTACCCTGATGGTATAACAAAAGAGGGGTTCCTCTATTTTGCATGATGAATAGAAAAGAAAGATAAAGAATAAAAAAAAAAGATAGAATTGAACAACCACAACCGTACGGGCATCTTTTATGCATTGCATACGGCTCTATAATAAAATTGACCTTTACCCCCTTCAAATACCTTCAAAAAAATAGGATCTATCAGACCCAGATCGGTAAATGGTCAAATTACCACCCTTCCTTTCGTAAGCGTTCAAAAATACTATGATGGTTCCGTTGCTTTATATATATTTAATATTTGGTTTGTCTGTGTTTCAGCAATCCCAAAGTTTCTTTTTGTAAAATTAAGGAAAAAATAATCTTGTTTTTTATTTTCGAACTCTTTCAGAACACAACTAAGCCCCCCGGTGTGAAAATAAAAAAGTTTGTGACGCTGAACTGGAATCTCCAATACAAAAAAAATAGGAAATCCCTTTTATCTCATACTACTCTCTCGATACATAATCAAATGTTTTGAAAAAAAACAATAAAAAATTTTTTTGATATCGAATTCAAAGTGCCATGCTATTATTACTTAATATTAAAATTAATATGGCGAAGGCATAGTCTTATTTTTTTCTCTCAAATAAAAACCTCTAAAAACCTCATTGGCGCCAAGCGTGAGGGAATGCTAGACGTTTGGTAATTTCTCCTCCGGCCAAGATAAAAGATCCCATTGAAGCGGCTAATCCCATGCATATTGTCTGTACATCTGGTCGCACAAATTGCATTGTATCATAAATAGCCACTCCAGGAATAACCCATCCGCCGGGAGAGTTTATAAACAAATAGAGATCTTTGGTATCATTCTCGATACTGAGATATACCATAAGACCAATAAGTTGGTTCGAGATCTCGCTATCAACCTCTTGTCCTAAAAAAAGTAATCTTTCTCGATAAAGTCGGTTGATTAGGGTAAAATTAGATCCCTTACGAAGCGTACAGGCGCCTTTTGGTGCATACGGTTCAACAAAAAATTGCAAAAAAAAAAATCAATGTGCAGATTCCAATCCTCTTTCTTTTTTCATATTCGTAGAAGGCCCTTTCTGACTTCTAACGAAAGGACTTTTCTTCGATTTTTCAAAAAAAGACAGGTTTTTACTCCTTTTCGTATAATATTCTTGTAATAGAAAAATAATATAAAAGAAAAAAGCCGTCACTAAACTTATCGAATTTACTTCTTATTGATATATTGTTTCATCGAGATCTAATCCAAATCACAATGTCGTTTTCTTGTTCCTGAATGGGCCCTGTTAATTTTTTTAGGTTTATTCTCTACTCCGGGTAAAGATCCGCCCTATTTTCATTTGTACATATAGGACAAATGCTTCCATTACCACTTCTTTTTGTTATGACCTCCCCCCCCTTTTTTCAATTTTTATTTTATGCCTTCCGCCAAAAATATGATGTATTCATGCATATTAATCTTACTGGATTGATTAAGAGTTTGAGATGATTAAGAGTTTGAGATGGCTTCTCTTTACAAAAAGAAACCGTTTATGATACAAATAGTAATCATAGATCTATTTCCAATGGGTCTTTTTCTAAACGGAGCCTGGATACTTAAGTTTTTTAGTTCCACTACGCTAACCATAAATCATTCTAATTAATAATAGTAATCTGAATTCCCCCAAAAATGGATCTAATTGCACTTCACGCTCC